GATTGACCCCAAAATAGCATAGCCAAATTATAAGAAATCCAATAGACGCCACAATTGCGGAATTTGTACCCTTCAGTTTTCTATTTGTTCGAGTATGTAAATAAATTGCGAATACGATCCAAGTAATAAAAGCCCAAGTTTCTTTTGGGTCCCAACTCCAATAGGACCCCCATGCTTCGTTAGCCCAGACTGCTCCAGAAAGAATTCCTATGGTTAAAAAGAGAAATCCTAAACTAATAACCCGATAACTCCAATAATCCAATTGTTGAATCAACTGCGACCTGTAATAATTTTTTGGAGAAAAAAAAGAAGTATTTTGGAAAATATTACTTCGTTCGTTCATGTATTCGATTTTACCAAAGAAAAATGACTCATTTAAATTTACTAAATGATTACTTGTAGCAAAAATCTTTCTCTTTTTTCTAACTGTAATGACTAGAAGTGATACTGATAATAATGATCCACATAAAAGGGCCGCATAGCCTAGTATCATCATACTTACGTGCATTATTAGCCACTCAGATTGAAGAGCGGGTACTAATATTGTGGATTCGTGTATTTCAGTTAAAAGACCTGAAGTAGCAAAGCCCTGGGTAAAAATAGCACTTGGTCCAATTATTGTGCTTAGAAGATTTGGATTTTTTTTGAAATACGGAACTATATGAATAAGGGAAAAACTCCATGAAAGAAAGATTAATGATTCATATAAATCACTTAGTGGAAAATGTCTCGAATAAATCCAACGAGTAATTAATAATCCTGTTATACAGAAAAAAGTCATTATCATGCCCTTTTCGGATGAATCATATACTTTTACGATTTCATCGACTAAAAAGGTTATCAAATGAATTGTAATTATAATTGAAACGATCGAAAAACAAATATGAGTTAATATATGTTCTAAGGTTGAAAACATCATAAAAAAAAAAGAGTCCCTAAATTATAAAATAGAAATCGCCAATTGAATTCATTATAGGATCTATTTACTTTTTTTAGGAGATGATATGCCGCTACTCGGACTCGAACCGAGATGCTCTCGCACTGCTTCCTAAGAGCAGCGTGTCTACCAATTTCACCATAGCGGCTTGTCTTGAACTCATAATAGCCTATGAATAAGCAATCGTCTAGATTTAAGAATTCAATTGGGTGGAATATTTTTTAGGAAAGATTCAAATTGGTGAATAAAAATCCGTTCAAATAGGTATTTGAAGGTTCATTTTTTTAGCTTAGGGTCTTAGTTTTATTGTGTATTTTATACTATGAACTCTTGTAAAACCCGATCGTCCTACTATGAATTAAGGGCTAGAACCCCCCCAAAAAAAAAACATTTTTCTTTTAATGAACTGTTTTTGATTTATTTGAGTTCAAAAAGTGAAACAAAAAATCCATTTTATCAATGAACATAAAAAAAGAACCTATTTTGAATCATTCAAAATTGACACATATTTATTCAGAATATTTTCACTAAAGGTTTTTGCCTGGATTAATGGTGAAAGATATATGGGGGTTTATAGTATAGGAGACTTCAGAGAAAATTCAAAAGTAATAAAGTTTCACAAAAAAGTTTCGAATTTTAATCAATTAGGTTCAATGGTTTTAGTAACGAAAGATTTTCTATCTGCCCTTCTATAACAGAAAAAGTAGATCTATAGAAAAAAGAAACCTTTATATTATTGTAACAAATAGGTTGATGGGGAAAATAAGACTCCTCGTCTTGGAAATGATAAAATATACTAAATTTCTTTTTAGTATCTTGTGTTTTTTTTGTCAACAAAAAGAAACTTTTTTTTCGAATTTGGTAAGGTAAACAGAAGAATTCTTCTTCTACATATTCGAAGAGTGGAACGAATTCCATTTCCTATTGATTAGCTCAACAGGGAATAGAATTCGGGAATTTTATTTTCGAAATGAAATGAGTCAATTTTTGAGTCAGGCCGATTCAGATTATTTCAACGTGTTATGTTTTATTACTTATTTTATTTGTTTGTCGCACAAAAAAACTTTTTGAATTCCCGCTAGAAAGAGATTTCCCTAAGGAAAATGCTTTTAACGCTGTCCAATACACCTTGCTTTTCCAAACATTTTTACGAATACGCTTTTTTGATGCAGAAGTACGTTTTTTCGGAACTGCCATTTAAATTAAAATTAAGAGATTACTCATTGGTATAGCTGGATGTGAAAGACATCTATTGTTCAAACAAAAGTTTGCACTTTTCTAATTCATTATGTATTTCTTTTCTAGATAATATTTTTTTTTCTAAAAATATAAAAGAATAGATAAGATGGGGTGAAAAATAGGCCTAATTTGACTCGAGTTTTCAAATTCCAAGGAGACTCATCATTAATTTCTTTCTTTCATATGATTTGACCAATTGTGACTTCTTGATTTGAATATTTGAAATATTTAGCAGAAACTCAGAAAGAATAAGTAAAAAGAAATTTAAATTCTATTTTAAGTTAGTTTAAGTTAGCGCATATCTTCATTTTTTTATTGACTCCT